TTTCGATTCATTTGGCTCTCACGCTCAATTATTTATTTTATGTTATGGGCATTCCCATATCTTTTTTTTTTAATGTAATGAGCCTACCCTCTCTTTTCTGTTTATATTCAAAAACATCGAAACTGATATAAGACCAGAATATTAGGAGGACTCTTCCGACCAGACAAAAATCTATAATTGTCAGCAAAGTTCTTTCTTTATTTGTATTTGTTCTTTATTTGTATTTGTTCTTTATTTAATTTTAAATTCAAATTTACAATTTATTTCTATATTTTTTTTATTTCCTTTTTTTCTTCAAATCCAAAAATTCCTATTTTTTTTACGTAGGTCGTCGATTCGGCATTGGAAAAAAGAGCAAGATGCCCATTTTTTTAATAAATGGTTCAAATCATTTTATCGATATGAGTGTTCTATATCAGATAAATTACCAACTATTCATTTTTAAACCATTTCGGTACGTTAGTACCGGTAGAAAGAGTACCATGTTTTGCCTGGACTTCAAACAGTTTAGCTTTAACCATGTTAATGGTCTCACATTATTGGTTGATAGAGAATCAAATTTACCAATAAGTCACGAAATGCTATGGTTCTTACATATGATTTCTTAATTTATTCAGAAATAATTCGTTGAGATCGTGCACTTTTTTCCTATTTATCCTATAAAATGAATAAAATACCATAAATAAAGTGCAGTCGGATGGATCCAACCTATTCTTGAAATACACAACTCGCACACACCCCCTTTCCAAAAAAAATCAATACACCAAGCACTACACTTAGATTTATTGGATTTGTTGCTAAAATATCGGTATTAAACCCGAAACTCCCGGCGGATGGCCAGTGACCCAAGGAAAGGAAAGAATCGGTTCCATTTTTCATATGCTCTCCTCTTATAGATAGGACTAACAAAGAACAGAGTTCTTTTTGTATCACTTCGTCGTCCCTTTTTTGATCGATTTCTTTTTATTATATAAATTTTATTTCCATTTTTTTTTTTATGGGAGTAGATTAAATCTAGTAATTTAATTTGATAATTTTGAAATTTCTTACTTGAAGTTTCCAATCCAATAAAATACTTATTAGGTTAAGTCTTGGGTCTCATGTCAATTGTGAAATATCTCGTTTGTTGAAACGATTCCTAAAAAAAGTCAAAAAAAGGTTTCCATTGTACTAAGCTAAGGACGCGAAGGAAGAAAACGAGCGGATCCAGTAATTACTCATCCTTAAAACAGTCCCTCCTTTCCTGGGGTATCGTCTCAACAAATAAATAATTGTAGGAGTAAAGCGTTGATATAATTAGAAGAAGCAAACAGCAATTCTGAGTTAATAAAATAAGAAAAAAGTATAGCGAATTAAAAAAATAAGAAAAAAAGTATAGTATGTAAGGTACTTTTTTACATTTCTAGGATTAAACAAAAGGATTCGCAAACAAAAGTGCTAACGCCACGACCAGTCCATAAATTGTTAAAGCTTCCATAAAAGCTAGACTAAGCAATAAAGTACCTCGTATTTTACCCTCTGCTTCTGGTTGTCTCGCAATACCTTCTACAGCTTGGCCTGCAGCAGTACCTTGACCAACTCCAGGTCCAATAGAAGCAAGCCCTACGGCCAATCCAGCAGCAATAACGGAAGCGGCAGAAATCAGTGGATTCATGGTAAGTTCCTCGCACCAAAAAAAAAGAAATGGTTAATGATACAATCAACCAATGAATTTTTACTAAATTTTTTTATCATTTTTTTTTTCATTAAGATTTTATCATTAAGATCTATCTGATTAAGATCTATCGGGTCGAAATAACTAAAAACTCCGAATTGAAATGGTAATATTACTGAATCGTCAGAACTATTTCGATATCTCATTTTGAGTTTCTACCCATAATGGAGTTTTTGTAAATACATATGTATACGGTTCTAGTTATTGCATTTCTTTGTTTCGAAACATTCTTTCATTCAATTCTTCTTTCCTTTCTTTTTTCTTCTAGATACTATCCTTGAGTTCATCTCTTTTTTGCATTTCATTCAATCCACAATCACAGACGAAACGGAAAGACTTATATTGGAACTATATAAATGCAGTGAACCGCAATCAAATCAATCAATAATATATATATATATAGGATATATAATAATATATATATATATATTAGGAATAGTCCTATATAACTAGTAAATATCTAATATCACATATACATTTGTTTCTTCCATAACGTAAACCACCCGCATTTTATATTTTATATTGAATCGGATTCGAGAATCATTCCTCGAAACAGACACAGGGGCTGGACTTATAGAGATTACATACATCTAGTGTGACCCCCCCAACCCATCTTTTTTTTTTACAATTCCGCAATATCGTCTATCTTTTTTCCTACGACTCTAAATCGTATATTCATACGTATTTGTATTTGTATCTATTATGTTCCCCAACCAAGTGGATTATCTTGAATCATGCATGAATTGGGATAAGCTTAAAAAAGACTATTTCGAAAACTAGTCAATGATGACCCTCCATGGATTCACCTATATAAGCCGCGGCTAACGTTGCAAAAATAAGAGCTTGAATACCACTTGTAAATAATCCAAGAAGCATAACAGGTATAGGAACTACTGAAGGGACTAAAGAAACAAGAACAACAACTACTAATTCATCAGCCAATATATTCCCGAAAAGTCGAAAACTAAGAGATAAAGGTTTTGTGAAATCTTCTAGGATGTTAATTGGTAAAAGTATTGGGGTTGGTTGAATGTATTTTCCGAAATAACCCAATCCCTTTTTGGTAAGACCGGCATAAAAATATGCCGCTGACGTGGGTAAAGCTAAAGCAACAGTAGTATTTATATCATTCGTAGGCGCAGCTAACTCCCCATGAGGTAATTGTATGATTTTCCAAGGTAAAAGAGCACCTGACCAGTTAGAAACAAAAATAAATAAGAACATAGTTCCAATAAAGGGAACCCAAGGACCATATTCTTCTCCAATCTGAGTTTTGCTCAAATCTCGAATAAATTCAAGGACATATTCGAAGAAATTCTGACCGTCGGTCGGAATGGTTTGTGGATTCCGAACAGCTATGATGACTGAACCTAATAAGATAGCAATTACGACCCAAGAAGTGATAAGTACTTGGGCATGGATTTGTAAACCTCCTATTTGCCAATAGAAATGTTGGCCTACTTCTACACCCGATATATCGTATAACCCTTTGAGTGTTTTAATGGAACATGGTATAACATTCATATTGTCCTCTGACAGAAATTGAACTTCAAAAAAAGGAATTATTTTGATTCAACCATCTATTTCTCAACTCACTAACTTGAATCATTAATCGTATATTTTATTTACGATACCAAGAAATTACATAACATCATAACATAATATCAATATACCCAGTACCTTTTTTTATCTCTTTTTAAAAATTCAAAAAAAAAATAGTACCGATCCAATAAATCTATGGAGTTGCCAAATAATTAACTAATCTTATTATTCTTAATGATAATCAACGATTTCTTATATAGCTAGAACGACCCTCACAAATTGCAGATACTAATTTGTTAAGAATCAATCGAATTGAAGCTATAGCGTCATCATTTGCTGGAATCGAAATATCTGCGAGATCTGGGTCACAATTTGTATCGATTAAACAAATTGTCGGAATCCCCAAAATGACACATTCTCGAAGAGCCGTATATTCTTCTTGCTGATCAACGATGATCACAATATCAGGCAACCCCGTCATATATTTGATCCCACCGAGATATGTTTGCAAGGTAGATAGTTTTCTCTTCAACATTGCTGCATCTCTTTTGGAGAGACAGTCGAGTTTCCCCATCTTTTGTTCTGCTCTTAAGTCCCTGAACTTGTGAAGTCTCGTTTCCGTAGTGGACCAATTCGTTAACATACCACCAAGCCATTTTTTATTAACATAATGACACCGAGCCCTTATTGCAGCTGATGCTACTGAATCCACTGCTTTATTTTTTGTACCAACGATTAAGAAGTTTTTTCCCCTACTTGCTGCATCAAAAACTAAATCACAGGTTTCTGATAAAAAACGAGCAGTTCTAGTGAGATTTGTAATATGAATACCTTTACGCTTTGCAGAGATGTAAGGGGCCATTCTAGGATTCCATTTCTTAGTACCATGACCAAAATGAACTCCTGCTTCCATCATCTCTTCCAAATTGATGTTCCAATATCTTCTTGTCATTTTTCCCCAGACTTCCTTTTTTTTTTAACAAAGAGACGAGGTAACCTGAAATAAATAATTGTTCCGATGGAACCTTCTACGGGGGATTGACCGTTGATACACGACCCAAACCATTAATTTCTTTTAATTACTTATTTGATTTTTTACCAAATCAATAATCGGACCAGATAATTGAAAGATAGTTAAAGTGAAAGAAAAGAATCTGCTCTTAGGAATCATTAAATCGCGTAAATGATTGTTCTGATGTCTCATGGAAATTTGTCTCATGGAAATTGTTTTGGACGTAAGAACAAAATAATTCTCTATGGTGTAACAAAATATCTCTTATTTCCAAATGAATGTTCTTGTCTTGCCTTGAAGGGTGTACTAATTTTTGGAATCCGGTACCAACAGGTATAATCCCCCCCAGAACAACGTTCTCTTTCAGGCCTTTCAACCAATCAATACGACCTCGTAGAGCAGCTTTTGCTAAAACTCGAGCGGTTTCTTGAAAACTTGCTTCGGATATGAAACTTTGAGTATTTAGAGATGCCCTCGTTATTCCCAATAAGATTGCCCGATAACAGATCGCTTCGTCCAAAGCACGCCCTGCTCGTTCCGCTCGCAAAAAGCCGATTAATTCTCCAGGTAAAAAAACATTAGACATTCCATCTTCTGAAACCAACACTTTTGATGTTACTTGACGTACAATAATTTCTATATGTCTATTATGGATCTGTACCCCCTGGGATCGATAAACCTTTTGGATCTTATTAACCAAAGAGATACGACTTTGGGCTATGGTTAGCTCAGCTCCAATCAAGAATCCCCAGGGGATTCCAAGAATCCTTTGTATACGCTCGTTCCAACCTTCAACTCTCCTTTCTAGGTTCATCGATATTGAATCAATCGAACGCACTTCTAAGATTTGTTCCACTTTTGGAAGACCTTGCGTTATGTCACCAGATCTCGATTTTTCATATATAAATGTAACTAATGTATCTCCTTCGTAAAGTATTTCTCCATAATGGCTATGAACAGTTGCTCCTGGAGTGGCCAAATAGGGTTTAGCTGATCTTATAACTAAGGAGTCAACATGAACAATTAAAATTTGACCAGATTTTTTTACGTGTGATTCGTATTTGAATAGACATACATTTTCACAAATAAATTGTCCAAGGCTAATTATTGTAGATGTCTCTTCACAATAATCGTGATGGAGAAAGCACCAATTCAAATGGAATGGATTCAAAATTATGTTACCGCATGGATCGGGATTATAAATCCTCCTATTTTCATCTATTAAACAGTATTTAAGTACTTGGAAAGTCTGTTTAAAATTGTCAAGTAACAAATATTTCTTTAACAAGATATGATTATGAGTTATTAAATAGTAAGATGAAAAAAAATTCGCTATTTTAGGGACAATAGTCCCTAAGGGACCCAGCAAATCCCTAATTTGGATTATGGGATCTGATTCTTTTGTCACATTGTTATATTTCGAACCATTGAATGGACCAATTCGAGAACAATTGGATGATGACAAAATTATCAAAGATTGGCATTCATTATTTCGATTCAACAACGTACCAATACCAATAGTTCCTTGATGTTGGGTAAGTGATTGAATCTTCGCCTTGGAATAAAAAGGATTGATATTGGTGCGATCTAATCCATTATCGGAAATCAATACGGAACTTGCCCTATCATACCTTTTTCCGGTATACGAAATAGTGGAATTGACTAACTCAATTCTTATGAAATCGCGAATCAGATCATTTGTCCTTACCTCAACAAAGGAAGCATGAACCTCTTCTATAGAACCATTTTTTTCTTGGTCCCAATTCAATACTAAGCAAGTCCGAACTAATTGAATACTTGTGTGATAAATTCCTCGAATTGACTTGCCATTTCCATAAAGGATATAATTGACAACTCTAAGTTGGACATTATCCTTTTCCTGCAAGAGATCCCGAGGGAAAAGTGTTGCTAAATTTATCCCATCAGCTATTTCATATGTGACTACGGACCGAACCGAAACAAAATACTTTTTCTTGGTGGGTGTGATCCGTTGGACATAGATCCAATTTTTCAATTTTTTTGATTTCTTAGAATTTTTTTTTTCCGTCTCTGGTGGTATCAAAATGCCGCAGTGCCTGGATATCTTATCTGTTTCTCCAGGAAAATGAATATCTCCAGAAAAGATTTTCAGTTCAATACTTTTTTTTTTTCTCTCCACTCGGACTAATCCGCCTACCCGGCTTCTTGTATTTAAAGCGAGTTGTGTATCTACTCCAACGATACTATTGTTCCGGACCATTATGAACGAAGATCCGGGTAAGATATGCACTTCTTCGAGAATGAAAAAAAACCGATCTACTTTCTGGTATTTCGGACTAAATTCTTTTGCTCTTCGATACTCAATCAAATCCTCTTTTTTTATGATTGAATCTACCTCTATGGTCCCATATTTAGTAATTCCTGAACTATTTCTTCTGTATCGTGGATCATCAAAATAAGCAAGAATACTATTTCTACGTAAAATACCATTTATGGGTATTTCAATCGAAATACCAAAACAGAGCATTAGTTCTTTATCTCGTTCTTGATCATATTGTAATGGGATAATGAATCTATTTCTTCGTTTTTTCGCCAAGAAATCAGAATTTTCTTGGAGAATAGAAGGATATATGAAATTCCAATGACCATTGGATATGATTCGATCAGGTCTTGAATAGTCAAGAATTTCCCTATCTTTTTTACCAGAAGTATCCAACAATTTATGTCTTACTCGATGATTAGTCATTGAGGGGTCAAAGATATATCTTTCTTCGAAAGAAAAAGAATGAACATTCATTTGATCTTGATCTTTGTGGAGCGAAAAAGACACTATACTGGATCTGCACGGACCTCCTGCTAATATCCATAAATGACTTGTTTTTGGTAATAGATGAACATTACCATGTGTATATTCAGATGCATGGTGGACATCGGTACTCCAGTGCATTTCTCCCTCTGATTCAGAATAAATATGTTTTCGTACCTTCTCTTTAAAACGAAAAGTAGACGTTCCGGCACGAATCTCAGCAATCACTTGTTCTGATTCTACATATTGATCATTTTGAACTAAAATCAAACTTTTTGGTGGAATATTCACATTATGGATAATATCCCGAGTCTCAATAGTTACATACAAGTCTATAGAACATAGAAAAGCAGGATGCCCATGACGGGTACGTGTGGGATAAACCAAATCCTCATTGAATTTTATTTTTCCATTAGAAGGAGCTCGTACATGTTCGGCAGTATCACC